TGTGATACGAGAGAGGCTTTTCTGCTCCGATCCTTTTGTGAAATAGTACAAAAAATATAGCGAATTTTGGGGCGCTGCCGAAAAGAAAAAAGAATAGAAGTATAAATAAACAGTTAGGGAGTAAAATGGTCCTTTTTGTGGGGATAGAGGGACTTGAACCCTCACGATTTATAAAGTCGACGGATTTTCCTCTTACTATAAATTTCATTGTTGTCGGTATTTATATTGACATGTAGAACGGGACTCTATCTTTATTCTCGTCCGATTAATCAGTTCGTCAAAAGATCTATCAGACTATGGAGTGAATGGTTTGATCACTGAATTTTCAATTCTTCCTTCAACTTGGAATATATTCACAAAAATCATTCCTTATTTTTTGTAAAAAAATATATATTTAGGGCGGCATTAATAGAATCTTTGATATTTCAGTACGTATACGTACGTATCGTATATAGGTTCATCCCTCATTCTTTATGGAGTTTAAATTAAAATTTAATAGAAGGATTCCTCTACCAACGCAGTCAACTCCATTCATTAGAACAGCTTCCATTGAGTCTCTGCACCTATCCTTTTTTTATTCTCGCTTTCAGAAATCCCTTAATTTTTTTCTGAAAACAGGATTTGGCTCAGGATTGCCCATTTTTAATTCCAGGGTTTCTCTGAATTTGAAAGTTATCACTTAGTAGGTTTCCATACCAAGGCTCAATCCAATCAAGTCCGTAGCGTCTACCGATTTCGCCATATCCCCTTTCTTTTTAGTTTGAGACGAAGATCTCGCTGGGATGCTATCCCCTTCTTTATTTCGTTTATGCTGGAACCGTTAACCATTGAATTCATTAGATACAGCTTATCCATCTAAAGGGTTTCTCTCTTTACTCTTCTTTGTATTTATTTTCTTTCTTATCTACCCCTTATTTCTCTAATTGAAGGACCTGGACCTATATTTGGTTTAATCAGAAATGATTCTATCATTGATGTATCCGCAATTCAATATGGATGGATATATACCACATATATATTCCTCTCTTCCTCTCACTTTTCCCGCGCGATTTGAAATACTTGAACGTTCGATTCTCTTTTATATTTATAATGAATATGATTATCGATATCTTAATTCTAAATTATTATAAATATAAAAGAGAATCATGGAAAATAAAAAATTTATAATTTCTTCCCATTGAAAATTTTGATATCATATATCATTATATTTATCGTTATATTAATTCTTATGCTATATATTTATTGTTATAAAATAACATTCTATTCAGTATTCATTTTTTCTCTATTCATATTCATTATCTATTTTGAATAGCTAAGAGCTAAGTAGTTGACTGAATTCCTATGCACAACACAATTTCTGTTATGTGAGCCCGCTTAGCTCAGAGGTTAGAGCATCGCATTTGTAATGCGATGGTCATCGGTTCGATTCCGATAGCCGGCTTTTCTCTCTTTGTTCTATTTTATACTTTTTACATTATTAATAATGTCTCCGTGAACGCAAGGAATATTGAAAAGACTTCTTTCTTTTTCTCAAAAATAGCGTATCTATTATGTCGTAAGAACTTCCAACTATGAATAAAAAACGGATTCGAGCGGTTGGTTAGATCTCTACAGAACAAATTAGGACAAAGTATGCCTACCTTGCTATATATACAAAAGAGTCTGAATATTGATACAATTCATCTAATTCTTCTTTGTAGTACAGTACTTAACTTCAGTAGATTTTTTTCTTAGTTCAGTCTTAATTTAGGTTTATTTTGTAAATAAAAAAGGAGTTTTTATGTCTCGTTACCGAGGGCCTCGTTTCAAAAAAATACGCCGTCTGGGGGCTTTATCGGGACTAACTAGTAAAAGGCCTAAACCCGGAAATGATCTTAGAAATCAATCGCGTTCTGGGAAAAAGTCTCAATATCGTATTCGTCTAGAAGAAAAACAAAAATTGCGGTTTCATTATGGTCTGACAGAGCGACAATTACTCAAATATGTTCGTATCGCCGGAAAAGCCAAAGGGTCAACTGGTCAGGTTTTACTACAATTACTTGAAATGCGTTTGGATAACATACTTTTTCGATTGGGTATGGCTTCGACCATTCCTGGGGCTCGGCAATTAGTTAACCATAGACATATTTTAGTTAATGGCCATATAGTAGATATACCAAGTTATCGCTGCAAACCCCGAGATATTATTACGACGAGGGATGAACAAAAATCAAAAGCTCTGATTCAAAATTATCTTGATTCATCCTCCCATGAAGAATTGCCAAAACATTTGACTCTTCACTCATCCCAATATAAGGGGTTAGTCAATCAAATAATAGATAGTAAGTGGGTCGGTTTAAAAATAAACGAGTTGCTAGTCGTAGAATATTATTCCCGTCAGACTTGAACCTAACTAAAATGGCAAGGATTTGGAGAATTTTGCCCCCTTTTCGCTGAAGTAAATCGGAAGTAAATCGACCAAAGCTAAGGGGTTTGCTCCGGAGATTTTTACCATTCATGTATCCTAAATGGGTCCACGGGGATATTTGTATGTCTTGGCTACCCTTATACCAGTATTTTTCATACCACCCCAATTAGGAATAGAGAAGTCATTTCAAAGAAAGGTCTACCTCTTGGAATAATCCTATTCCTTGTTATTTGATCCATTGTGGTCAATAACGCTCTTGAATTAGGTAGGCGAAGGTGCGGAAAGAGAGGGATTCGAACCCTCGGTAAACAAAAGCCTACATAGCAGTTCCAATGCTACGCCTTCAACCACTCGGCCATCTCTCCGACAAAATTTTATGATTATGACCCAGAAATCGGGTGAATAGCGAGCCATTCATATTTTTGCAGTATAGGTACCACCAACCGATTAGAACAATTCAAAATATTAAAATGGATGGGATTTTTATCATAGAATGATTATTCTATTCTTTTTCCTCTTTTAATCATAAAAAAAAACTTTTCGAGTTATCATAATCTGTAGGAAAAAGAAATTAAATGTTTAGAACGAGTCTTTTTTATGTTATTTCGTCCTATACAATTCCTTTGTTTGTGGGATTCTTTTCCCACGCGAGGTAATGAGAAGAATTATAGAATGGATTGCGAACTATGCCTAGATCACGGATAAATGGAAATTTTATCGATAAGACCTCTTCAATTGTGGCCAATATCTTATTACGAATAATTCCGACAACTTCCGGAGAAAAAGAGGCATTTACCTATTATAGAGATGGTGCGATTTGATTCTATTTAGTGTTCTACGTCTTACGAATAAAGGCACGCAGGGTTGGATTCGGTATAAAACGAAAAGCGTTTATTGAAATAAACCTTAAAAAAATCTACGCTTCTTGAAGGTGAAGTTTGGAAATAGAACAATTCCTTCTATTGTGTATCCCCGATTGATGCAGCCTCAGATGCTTCCATTTTCTAATCTAGTATTGAGCGAAAGGTTACACCTATAGGGTTCTCTTTCTGTATTAGAGGGCAATCCTACTCCATCAGTACCAATAGGCGGCATAGGGGAAGAAGCACTACACCTAGGAATCAACAAAAAAACTTTGTTATAAATTATCCCTTTCCTTATCGGGATCGGAACTAACAAGAATGGTTGGGACAACAAACATCCATCTCGTTTGTACTTTGGATACCTATATAACCATCAAAGACTGTTGAAGTGACTAATTCCTAGAAATAGGGGGCGTTGAGGACAAAGAAATTGTTGGAGTAACCTTTTCTATCTAGCAACAACACGATTAGTGTTAAGAAAAGACCTCTTGCAGGAAGGCTGGCTAGAGATTTCTTGTAAAAACACTAGTCCCTGTCAGTTCATAATGAGAATATTTCAATATTCTTTTGGTTCCATGGATTATTATCATTCATTATGCACAGAAGGGAGGAGCCGTATGAGATGAAAATCTCACGTACGGTTCTGAAACGGGGATTCTTTGAATAGAATGAACGACCGTAACGGATGTCAGCTCAATCCGAAGGAAATTATGCGGAAGCTTTACAGAATTATTATGAAGCTATGAGACTCGAAATTGATCCCTATGATCGAAGTTATATACTGTATAACATAGGCCTTATCCACACAAGTAACGGAGAACATACAAAAGCTTTGGAATATTATTTCCGGGCACTAGAACGAAACCCATTCTTACCACAAGCTTTTAATAATATGGCCGTGATCTGTCATTACGTGCGACTATCTCCACTATAGAAAGAGGGAAAGAAAGATAAAATACGCTAGTAAATACTAGAGGATAGGCTTTCTACATATGTATCGTACAAAGCAACGATTTTTATTAGCTGTAGCAAAGAAAGAGACTTCATAGAAAGCAAAAAAAAGAAGAAATAGATATGCCTATAATACTATATTCTATGGATAGATAAAAGATCTAATTGATAGGGGAAGCGCCGTAAAGATCAACTAGTGAGATTTTGGGCCGATACAATAAGAAAAAACTGCTTACTTATGTCATGATATGAGATATAAGTTAGGAATCAACTTATGTAATAGAGTTGATCCACTAAGGTATTGAGCAGCGGTGTAGCATCAGATCCCAAAGATAGTAAGTCCTTTCTTTTTTAGAGAGGAAAGTCTTTTTCAAAGATTCTATATGAAAATGAAACTGAGATAGTTACCTTTCAGAAAAAGCTAACGATAGTGAGGTTCGTTTTTCTGAAGGTAGGAGAAAAGATAAAACTTATTTTGAATCAAAATGAAAGTTTAAAACTTATGTAAATGTAATTAACCCCTTCTGGTTAACCCGAGAAACAAAAAAGGGATAGATTTTTTATAAATCTTATTTAGTTAGATAGGGTAGATTAAGATGGGACACCAAAATAATTGATTGCTGAGCCGTATGAGGTAGGAAACTCTCAAGTACGGTTCTAAGGGAAGGAATCGACCCACCTATTCCGACCGAGGAGAACAGGCCATTCGGCAGGGAGATTCTGAAATTGCGGAAGCTTGGTCCGATCAAGCTGCTGAGTATTGGAAACAAGCTATAGCG